CAATTGTTGGACTAAATGAATAGGCAAGGAAGGCAAGGCACTTGACTGAAAGGTCCTACCCGACTCATTCTTAGGACAGGCTTAGCTCTAGCTATCTAAAATGAAGAAATTGTACAAGGGATCAATCCTATTTCACAAAGTAACTTCTCAAAGGTCGAAGGCGTAGTATCGATTACTTGTGTTGGACTACCTTTATAGGATAGATCTGATATACTGTTAGGTTTTGGTTGGACTGCTTGGTACGGAATTCACTGAGATTGACTTTAGATATCGCATTTCCGGTATAGCATTTACTGCTCGATATTTCCGGTATGTAATTGACTCGTATATAAAGAAAGAAAGTCTTTCAATTCCTAGTTCGATATTCCAGATATTCCATTAGAATGACTGATGTTGGACTAGCTGACTCCCTAAGCTTTGCCGTATTGCATTAGAAAGTGGGGAATTCCATCGTCTTTGGTATGCGAATTTCAAGCTGCTACTGCTCCGATAGCTGCTTTAGAGGTTGCTTAGCCGGTATCTGACTGAACTAGCTGGTTTAGATTTCATTAGTTGAAAGTCTCGCACTATTTACACTATTTAAACAAAGACTGTGTAAAATGGATATGATATAAGGGAAGGATTGACCTGTTGGTTGACTTCTCAATTGAGAAAAGACTGGAATGAAACTGGCAATGCTCTCTTCGGTTTTCATCCGGTTGGCAATCCTCTCTTCGGTCCTAGCTGAGTTCTGTCTTAGCTTTACGGCAAAGGGATAGGCTTAGCCTATTGAACGGGGAGAGCTAGGCTGCATTCACCATCGAATAACGGGGTAAAAGGCTACTTTCAGATCTCTTTCCCTGTAGTCGTACTATGACTTTCTGAGGGATTGAACTCTAGTCGTACTATTCGATATCATCTAGCAAAGAAGTCAGCTATGGGCAAGACTTGGGGCGGGCCACCAAAGCGGGTTTAACCAGTTAGAGCTCAGCTGACCCCTTCTTTATTCGATTTGGAAGAGCTCTTTTTCTCTTTGGCTCGCGCTTGCTCTATCATTGAATTTCCTCGTTTAAAGATCTCGCGCAATCTAGGGTTGAGCTCTGATTTGATCTCGATGGCCGGTGGCAAAGGAAGCGAAGCGACAACCGCGACTATGTTCCTAGTGTAGAAGAAAGAAAATGGAAGTTCTGGAATTTCCCCCAATGGCTTGCGGAAGCGCTGTTCGTTATTATAGATGCATCTGAGCAGCGGATCATGATGCCGGGGATTTGTTCACAGCGGAAGAAGATAAGTCTTCCTCAAATGGATCAGACAAGTATGTTTCACACAAAAAGAGATCTTTTTAGCTGCCATATTCCCTGTGTCTCTACTGATTTTAGTGCTCTGCCAAAGAAAGCGGTTTGATCCAAAGTCGGCATGAAATCTAAGGCTTTGAGCTCTTTGTCCGAGGACGATCTCCTAATTGCTAGTCCGAATCAAGGGCGAACTCACGATTTGACGGAAGCTGTACGACTGAGTAGCGGATCTCCTGACTCGACTAAAAAAGAATGGACGCACTCTGCCCCCAGCAAAGGACTTCGTTGGAGGAATAAAAACCTAAACTCGATCAAAGAACTGAGACGCTTATAGAGTCTTTTTAAGACAAGGAAGTTCACTCCTAAGAAAGGCCTCCAGAAGGAAGCAAAAAGAGTCGTTACGCCGCATCTAATGCTGAGTAAGGCGACGGAACTTCTTAACCACGGTCTTAGAGAAAGAGCCAAAGCAGGGACTGAAATGTTGATGGCTGGGATTGATGCCCACAATCGGATGCTAGAGAATAAGCCAATAACAATCGAAAGGGCAGGGACTTCTTATTCTTAGACGCCTGCTTGATAAAGGACTTGTTTGCAAGCTAAGGGCGAGACAGATATTTAATTAATTAACAGATTTCACTTTGACTTCTTCTTACTTCTTTGCACTAGTCTCATGGCAATATATCTTTAGCATCCCGACATTCCTTATTGCCCTAAGGCTAGTCACCTCAAGTCTTTGTATGGGCAATGTCTCTTGTTGTATAGCTATTTTCTCCGGGTTCTTCCCGAAGGGGCTAACCGTATTAATAGCTGATTTAAGGTAGTTGCTACTTCGTTGTTGAAAAATGGTTTTCTAGGGTGAACCAACCCATTAGGGTTGTTATCGGTTTCGAGTTCTCGCTGTTCTCTAAGGAAGTTGAGTGAGAAGAAGTAAGAAGTCAAAATCATTGGAGCAAGGCCCTTCAAGCTTAAAGACTAGCAGTTCCTCTCTTTCATGTCATGAAGCAACTGCCCAAAGAAGCTCCTCGGCTAGGGGTTTATGATCAAACCCTAAAAGGGTTCTTGCTAAGACTGCTTTCTCTCTTCCGTATGTGAAATTTTCCTTTCAAGCAACCACATTCAGCAGTGACATCGAAATGTGAGATTGAAACTTTTTCCTTCGCATTTGCTTGTTAACAACGAGCCAACCTTCTGAGGGTTAGGTGAAGGTCTCGTTCCTGGACTGTCCATACATAATAAGAGTCTTCTTAACCATAGTAACAACAATTATTTATACTTCTTCTATAAGAATAAATCCGGAAAGACAGCATTAGATACCTCAGAACTAAGAAGAATGGCAGCCGATGAGATTTACCTTCTTTAGGACAGGAAGGAAGAGAGCATTACAAATTGCCCTATTTGATCTAGTCTCTTCCATTATCGATACCCGTACATACTAAGATCTAGGTAGCAAAGTACGAGTTGGAGAGACACATTTCCTTCCGAGCTCACATTCGTTCTATAGAATATATTCATTTCTCTTCATTATAAGAGAACGGAAAGATGGGGATGAATGCAATACGGAGAGAGGTAGAAAGGCAAGCACTGCACGGGGCCTCTCTGATGCCTACACTTCCCCTGAGGGAAGGGGGGGGGGAGAGGATGATTGCTAGGTCCGCTTACAACAAAGCCACATATTTAATAGAACAAGTCAAGCTAGAAGGAAAGAAAGCACTTTAAGATCGGTCGTGAACCAGAAAGAATGAGCCGCTTCAATACCAAAAGGAAGAAATCAGCACTTGCTTCTTGAGCTGGTACAACAACTCCAGCAAGAAGGATTAGCCGATTAGAAGGCATGGCCAAGGGTACTACAAGCGGAACCCCAGTCCCAAGCTATAGGACGACAGATGAATTAGGCGCTGACTCCAAGACTGATACGATAGGCTTTGAGTCATCAGTTTGATCTCCTAGATGAGAGGGCTATGGGTATAGACCCGAAAGCACCTTCACTGGCCATGGACTACTCAATCAATCGGACAACCGCTTCACTACTTCCAAGACTGAAAATCCAATGATAGAAGAATCGACTGCAGCAAAACTTCCTAAACTAGACTAGAATAATCTTTCGTAGCAGTCAAGGATGAGTTCGATCCATTAGGTTCTTCGATTTGTTCAGAGGGAGTGGGAAAGCTACATAAATTCTTTGGAAAAGCCTGCTTGGAAGCTCTCTTTTAGTCGGAGAAGTGATACCTGTCGACCGTGAGGGAGACTACCGTCGACCGTGAGGGAGACTACCGTCGACCGACCTTAGGAGGGAGACTACCGCCCCTGAGGGGCTTGTTGCTAGAGGCATCCCCTCAAATGAGATTTATCAACTCTACAACAGCTCCGGTTTTAGCAATAAGAGCCCGCCTTCCGGGTCCTATATTCTAGTTACTAGCTTCAAAGGAACTACTAAAAGAAGGAGTCAAAGCATCGGATAGTGCTACCTACGAGTGAGTCACCCGCCTGGTTACCTGTCCTTATGAAGGAAGGTGCGCATGAAAGTCTTTACGGAAGACCATCAAATTACTGATTAGGAAGGTATTTAAGGAATGAACTTCTATTACAGGGATTCTTTTATTAAGACCTTTCGGATAGATAGCCCTATTGAATGAAGGTTGAACACCAACCCGCCTGGAAAGCTAAGAGTCGGCAAAGACCTAGCTGTCGAGGAATGAAAGAAGTCGCTTTCTAGGAGAAGGAGTACGAGGAAGTCAAGTCACAGGCAAGCAACCAACAGGCTAAGAGCTATCTCCCAACCTCTCCCTTATTGACAAAATGAGAGGGATTTCAGGCAATTAGCATATAAGAATTCCTGCCCTAGAAGATCGCATTTCTGACTTGAGCACCGTCTTTAGGCATTTCAGTTCTCAGGATCTTACGAAGAAAGGCTAAAGATCGTACTGAACACAACCCTATGATATGAGTGAAGGCGAGCCAGGAAAGCACCCTGAACTCATAGGGTGAAGGCGAGGGCTTGAATTCAGGGGCTCCTAAACAAGAGTTTTGACTAGGTAGATTTGCCCTTCTACGCCGTTTTAGGTGAGTTCGGACTCAATCATTGACCGGAGATTGGGACAGAGTGGATGGCAACTAGCTGACTTCTTCCTGTCACTCGTACAGATCTGATTGAAGATATTGCATTAGAAAGGGATACAAAGTAACTTCCGAAGATTGAAAGAGAGGCAATCCCAGTTCGATACTGGTCTTGTTGCACTTCTTCGAGTTCATGACGGATAGCCCGCTAGGGACTGCTTGGCTTGTTAGCGAGAAAGCGCATAAAAGAATGCCATTTATCGATCGATAAAATAAATAGGCTCAAGTACATTAGTCCGTAACTGCCATTTTGACTAGGTGGATTTTGCCTTCTAGTTGACTTCTTTCTGCGGGATACCCTAGTTAGAGCAGTGAAACCTTTAAGGCAAGAGATGCGGGCAAGTCAGTCGCTAGAACTCCCAGATGCTAATAACTCGCTAGAAGGGGTAGAAAGCCTGTTCTTTTGGTACAAATCCTCTTTATTGAATGAAACTAGCTAGCTGTCTTTGAAGTCAAGTACTTAGCCGGAAAGGCAAGTCCATCGCGGGCACTACCCGACTTATTTCGGTATTGCATATAAGTACAAGTTTAGATGTGGCCATCTAGACAAGTGAAACGGTCCTTGCTGTCGAAGTTTACTACTGGATAGGAATTCCATCGGTATGGCATTAG